CGAAACTTCCGTCGGTTATATTTTGCATATGATCTCCTCTTATGGATAGACTAATTTTCTTTCTAGGATTCCAAGTTTTTTTTATTCGTTTTTGTATATGATAGTTTATTCTATAATCGAATTATTGAATATGAATATATCGACTTATTCTATTTTTATTCTTACTAATAATGAATAGTAGTAAGAATAAAAATATACTAAGAAGACTATTCTATATTTTGAATTGGTTAGTCAATTGAAAGATTCCCTATAAGAATTATACTTCTTAGAAGTAAATACTTAGTTGTTTTCAACACTTTCTAAATAAAAAAGGGGGTCATTGGACTAAAGAAAGGGACGGAAGAAGGCAAATCCATATGTTAATCCGAATGAAAAAAAAATTGTAGGAGTCAAATCGAAATCGAATTAGCAAGAGCAGCAACGAAAATCCATGGAAAAAAAAACAATATGTATTTTTTTTATAAATATTAAACAAAAGGATTGGCAAATAAAAGCGCTAATGCTACAACCAGCCCATAAATAGTTAAAGCTTCCATAAAAGCCAAACTAAGTAATAAAGTACCCCGTATTTTGTCCTCTGCTTCCGGTTGTCTCGCAATCCCCTCTACAGCTTGCCCTGCAGCTGTGCCTTGACCAACTCCAGGTCCAATAGAAGCAAGCCCGACGGCCAACCCAGCAGCGATAACAGAAGCAGCAGCAATCAGTGGATTCATGATAAGTTTCTCCTATTCCAAATAAAATTAAGAAATAGTTAATAATATAATCAACAAAAAATATATGACTTAATTATTTCATTCTTCCTAGTTATCTTTCTCTAGTCGAAGTGTAATTCAAAATTTCAAACGGAATAATTTTGATTGAATTATCTCAATTATTTCGATATTTACTTTTTTCGTTTCTACCCTTGTAGTTTTTTGTGAATACAGACAATTTTTGGTCTTATCTTACATTTATTTTAAACCTTCCTTTTTCTTTGATTTCATTTTATATTCAATTCACAATTACAAGAGATGGAAGTGGTCTTTTTTTTTTGAATCCCTACCTAAATTTAGAGTAGTAGCAGGACAAATTTAGATAGATAGTCATCTATAACTAATGAATATCTACTATGACATATACATGTGTTTGTTCCATACCGTAAACCAATTTGTTGTATCTTCGATTCAATCGTATTCGAGAATCATTCTTGGAAATCCCCCAGCTGTCTTATAACGATTAGATTATATATACGCCTAGTTCGACCCCCTCACCCTTTTTTGAATTGAATCTCTATTTTTTGTTTAATTCCCTGGTAATTGTTTTAATTTTATTTATACTTTTTGATTGTTATGAAAACTTTTCCAAATTTCTTTGGATTTTTATCTTTCTGTTCCTTAAGTAGATTATCGCGAGCCATACATACTTTGTGGCGGTCTAAAATCCAATTTTCATAACTAGTCAATGATGCCCTTCCATGGATTCACCTATATACGCCGCAGCTAAAGTAGCGAAAATAAGAGCTTGAATACCGCTTGTAAATAATCCAAGGAACATAACAGGGATAGGAACTACTAAAGGTACTAACGAAACAAGAACAACAACTACTAATTCATCCGCTAATATATTTCCGAAAAGTCGAAAACTAAGTGATAAGGGTTTTGTGAAATCTTCTAAGATGTTAATCGGTAAAAGGATTGGCGTTGGTTGGATGTATTTACCAAAATAGGCCAATCCTTTTTTTGAAATACCCGCATAGAAATAGGCTACTGACGTAAGTAAAGCTAATGCAACAGTAGTATTTATATCATTTGTGGGTGCAGCTAACTCTCCATGAGGTAACTTTATAATTTTCCAAGGCAAAAGGGCCCCTGACCAATTCGAAACAAAAATAAATAGAAACAGAGTTCCAATAAACGGAACCCATGGACCATATTCTTCTCCAATCTGAGTTTTGCTCACGTCTCGAATGAATTCAAGGACATATTCAAAGAAATTCTGACCAGACGTGGGAATAGTTTGTGGATTTCTAACAACTAGAATGGTTGAAATTAATAAGATAGCAATTACAACCCAAGAGGTAATAAGTACTTGAGCATGCACTTGAAAATCCCCTATTTGCCAATAGAAATGTTGACCTACTTCCACAGCCGATATATCATAGAATCTGTTTAATGTGTTGATGTAACATAATAGAACATTCATATTGCCCTGTCCTCTAAAATAAAAAAATATAACTTGAAAGGGAATTATTTTGATTCAACCATTTCCTTATTTTACTTTGATTTTCTATTTTGAATACCTACTAATCACAAAATATTTCTTTTTACACAATTTTGTAATGCTATAATACCCAATTCCAAAAATCTATGACCGCCCAACCAAATCTAAAAATGGATTTATCTTATTATTAATCAATAATTTCGTATAGAGCTAGAACGACCCTCACAAATTGCAAAAACTAATTTGTTAAGAATTAATCGGATGGAAGCTATAGCATCATCATTAGCCGGAATCGACATATCTGCAAGATCTGGGTCACAATTTGTATCGATTAAACAAATCGTTGGAATTCCTAAAGTGATACATTCTTGAAGAGCCGTATATTCTTTTTGCTGATCAACGATTATTACAATATCAGGTAACCCTGTCATATATTTGATACCGCCTAGATATGTTTCGAAATGAGATAATTGTCTCTTCAACATAGCCGCATCTCTTTTTGGAAGAGAGTTCAGTTTCCCCGTCTTTTGCTCCGTTCTCAAGTCCCTGAACTTACCAAGTCTCGTTTCTGTAGTATACCAATTCGTTAACATACCTCGGAGCCATTTTTTATTAACATAATGACATCGAGCTCTTATTGCAGCCCGTGTTACTGAATCGGCTGCTTTTTTTTTTGTACCAACAATTAAAAATTGTTTTCCTTTGCTTGCTGCATCAAAAGCCAAATCACAAGCTTCTGATAAAAAACGAGCAGTTTTAGTAAGATTTGTAATATGAATACCTTTACGTTTTGCCGATATAAAAGGTGCCATTCGAGGATTCCATTTCCTAGTATCATGGCCAAAATGAACCCCAGCTTCCATCATCTCTTCAAAAGTTATGTTCCAATATCTTTTAGTCATTTATCCCCACACTTTGTTTAAAAAAATAAAAAAAAAAAGAGAGAGACCCAGTATCCTGAAATAGCAATAAATAATTGTTCCGATGGAACCTTCTCTTTTATAGACGATCGGCCGTTAATATAGAATCAGGCCATTCTTTGATTTCTATTTATTATTATTTTTTATTATACTTTAATTACCAAATCAAATGACTGCATTTAAAGATTTAAGGGGATGAGTCGCGCTTTTAGGAAGCATTTAATCCTATATTTGTAATGTATCACATAAATTCTTTGAAATTAGCAAAATCAAATAATTTTCTGTGATGGAACAAAAGATTTCTAATTTCTACTTCGAATAATTTTTTTTTCCGGGTAATCTTGTTATGTTGCCTTGACCGTGAACGGTGCATTATTCTTTTGAATCCGGTACCAACGGGTATCATTCCCCCTAAAACAACATTCTCTTTAAGACCTTTCAACCAATCAATACGACCCCGAAGAGCGGCTTTTGCTAAAACTCTAGCAGTTTCTTGAAAACTCGCTTCGGATATGAAACTTTGAGTATTCAGAGATGTTTTTGTTACTCCCAATAATAAAGCTCTGTAACAAATTGCTTCTTCCAAGGCACGCCCCGTTCGTTCTGCTCGCAATAATCCAATTAGTTCGCCAGGTAAAAATATATTAGACATTCCATCTTCTGAAACCAAGACTTTGGATGTTATTTGACGCACAATAATCTCGATATGTCTATTATGGATGTGTACTCCCTGGGATCGATAAACCTTTTGGATTTTATTAACCAAAGAAATACGACTTTGCGCGATAGTTAGCTCAGCACCAATCAAGAATCCCCAAGGAATGCCGATAATTTTTGTTATACACTCGTTCCAAGCATCAATTCTTTTTTCTAGATTCATGGATATTGAATCAATCGAACGTATTTCTAATATCTGTTCCACTTTTGGAAGACCTTGTGTTATATCACCGGATCTCGATTTTTCATATATGAATGTAACTAAAATATCTCCTTGAGAAAGGATCTCCCCATAATGGCCGTGAATGGTTGCTCCTGGAGTCGCCAAATAAGGATTAGCCGATCTTATTATTACAGAATCCATTTGAACTATTATAACTTGACCCGATTTTAGTTTTAGGTGTGGTCTATTTTTCATTTGAGCTATACATATATTTTCACAAAAAAATTGTCCAAGACTTATTCTTGTAAACGTTTTTTCACAATAAAAATGATGGAGAAAAAACCAATTCAAATGGAATGGATTCAAAATGATATTACTGTATAGATCGGGTTTACAAATTTTATCATTTTCGTCCATTAAATAATATTTAATTACTTGAAAAATTTCCGTTAATTTGTCAAGTTGCAAATTTTTAATTATTGAGATCTGATTATGAGTTATTAAATGATAAAGTGAATAAAAATTCGCAACTTGAAGGGCTATTCCTAAAGGGCCATTATTATTAATTGAAATTATAGGATCTTTTTTTATCCCATTGTGATATTTTTCATTGTTGAATGGTCTCATTTGAAAACAATTAGATGATGACAAAATTATCCAAGATCGGCATTCTTTATTTCTATTCAACAACATACGAATAGTTACGTGATTTTGGCTAAGTGATTGTTGAATTTTGCCAATAGAAAAAAATGGATTGATTCGATCCGATTTATTATCCCCAATCAATCCGAAGCCAGATGGTTCATTTCTTTTTCTAATATATGAAGTATTCGATTTTACTAAGTCAATTCTTAGAAAATACTCAATCAAACCATTTGTACGTACTTCAATAAAGGAAGCGGGGGCCTCCTCAATCGAAGAACTGTTTTTGCCGTCATCCCAATTGAAGACTAAACAAGTCCGAACTAATTGAATCCTTGTGTCGGAAATTCCCCGAATGGATTTTCCATTTCCATAAAGAATATAATTGACAACTTTTAGTTCCAGATTATCCTTTTCCTGGAATAGATCTTGGGGAAAAAGTTTTACAAAATTGTTACTGTCCGGTATTTCATATAAAATGACAGGTCGAACCAAAACAAAATACTTTTTTTTGGTAGTTGCGATCCATTGGACATAGATCCAATTTTTCATTTTTTTTGATTTATTGGATTTTTTTTTTTTTACCGTTCCGGGTGGTATCAAGATGGCACTGTGTCGGGATATCTTATCCATCTCTCCGGGAAAATGGATATTTCCAGAAAATATTTTTAATTCTATTTTTTTTTTTTTCTTGTCTAATCGGACCAATCCGCCTACTCGACTTCTTATATTGAAAGTGATTGGTGTTCCTATTCCAACAAGACTATTATTCCGTACCATTAGGGAAGAAGATTTGGGTAAAATATGCACTTCTTCGGGAATAAAAAAAAATCGATCTACTTGAATTTGAGATTTTGGCTTTAATTCTTTGATTCCTCGATACTCAATGAAATCTTCTTTTTGAAAAATGGAATGAATTCCTATAGTTCTATATTTAGTAATTCCTGAACTATGTCGTCTGTATTGAGGATCATCGAAATAAGAAAAAATACTATTTCTATGAAAAATACCATTGATAGGTATTTCAATGGAGACACCGGAAGGGGACATTCGTTCGTTCTTTCGTTCTTGAATCGATTGGAATGGAAATGGAATAAGAAATCGATTTCTTCGCCTTTTCGCCAAGAAATAAAAAGTATCGTGAAAAATAGCGGGATACGAATGATCCGTACATATGATTTGATTAAATATTGAATAATCGCTAATCCCCTTTTCTTTTGTACCAAAAGTATTGAAACGAAATAATTTATGTTTTACTTGATCATTCCTTTCTAAAAGATTCGAAATATTGGTTTTTCCATTCGAAAGTGAATCCATGGTAATTTGATCTTGATCCTTGCGAAGTAAAAAATGGATTGTATTAGACCGGCACGACTTTCCTGACAATATCCATAAATGACTTGTTTTTGGTAAGATATGTACATTACTATACATAAATTCTGATGCATGGTACACATCGGTACTCCAATGCATTTCCCCTTCTGAGTCAGAATAAATATGTTTTCGAACCCTCTCTTTCAAATTAAAAGTATATGTTCCCGCGCGGATCTCCGCAATCACTTGTTCTGATTTTACATATTGATCATTTTGAACTAATAGAAAACTTTTTGGTGGAATAATGACGTTATGTATAATATCGTCACTTTCAATAGTTACATACAAGTCTATATTACATATAAAAGCAGGATATCCATGACGTGTACGTGTAGGGTGAACTAAATCCTCATTCAATTTTATCTTTCCATTCGAGGGGGCTCGCACATATTCAGCAGTACCCCCTGTGAATACTCCACCAGTATGAAAAGTTCTTAATGTTAGTTGAGTTCCCGGTTCTCCAATAGATTGACCAGCAATAATCCCTACAGCTTCTCCCAATTCTACCAGGTCCCCATGAATAGGACTCCGCCCATAACACAATCGGCAGATCCAAGACGTATTCCTACAGGTAAAGGGAGTTCTAATAAATATTGGTTGTGTTTGAAAAGTTATGAATCGATTGATAAGTCCAATTCCAATATCTTGATTTCTAACGACAATGCACCGTGAACCTATATATATATTCTCGGCTACTACACGACCAATTAATGTTTGTATCAAAATTATTTCTGGCATCATTCCATTTCGGGTGTTTACAGAAATCCCACGGATGGTACCGCAATCTGTTCGCCGTACAACAATGTGTTGAACCACTTCAACAAGTCGACGTGTAAGATATCCAGCATCTGATGTTCGTACAGCAGTATCTACAACCCCTTTACGGGCTCCGTAGCAAGAAATTATATATTCTGTTAAAGACAGTCCTTCACGTAAATTGCTTTGAATGGGTAAATCAATCATTTGTCCTTGTGGATCTGACATTAATCCTCTCATTCCGACTAATTGGTGCACTTGAGATGCATTTCCTCTAGCTCCTGAAAAAGACATTATATGGACTGGATTAAAGGGGTCAGTCATCCGAAAATTGGGATTCATTTGTTGTCGCAAATATTCGCTTGTAGCATACCATATTTCAATGGATTGGCGTAATTTTTCTACCGCATGGACATTCCCATAATGATTATGTTTTTCCAAAACGGAACTTTGTTGTTCAGCATCTTGGACTAGCCATCCTTTAGAAGGTATTGTTAAAAGATCATCAATTCCTAATGAAATAGATGTAGCAGTAGCTTGATGGAATCCTAGAGTCTTTACTTGATCCAGGATGTGTGATGTATATGCCATTCCGAAATGATCTATTAATCTCCTAATAAGTCGTTTAATGGCAGTTCCACCTATCACGTTATTGTGAAAGACTAGATTGGCCCGTTCTGCCATAAGTACCTCCCAGTGGTATTCGGTTCGACGACAATGGATTTGAGT